GGTTCTAGAGTCAAAAAGGTTTTTTGTGCAAATCCTTTCAATTCCAAATCCTTTCAATTCAAGGAATTGATTAGTAATATAATAACAGTACTAGATAGGATTTCCTGAACGAAAATAAACAAACAATACACTAGTTGTAAAACAATCCACATTCCTGATGCAACCATTGCTTCATTAGGGCCAAGGGTTCCTTCTTGACCGATGGGACTCCATAATATGGAAAGACGGACCTAAAAAGAAAAGATAATCGAATTACTAGTCTTATAGTTTAGTTGTCCAAAAATCAAATAGAAAAGAAAGATTTTCTTTCTTCGAGCGATCGTGTGGTTTTTTTTCTCATTCGAGATATTATGAGTGATTAAAGAACCTACTACTTACTTGTTACTTGAATCAGGTAAAAGGTGTTATAACGTCGTTTGTTCCAAAAGAGAAATTAGATTTGATACAGTTGAAAAAGAAATGATCAAAATCGAAATGATTTGCAAATTTTATTCCATAGCAATTCAAAGTGAGTTTCATTTTTGACTGTGAATGAAATTCCGCGAGAAAGTTATTATTCCTAGTCCTTTACTTAGAAGTTGCTGAATCAATCTGTTGATTTGTAATTGGCGAATCGGTAAATGTCACAGGATGCTCAATCCATCCTTTTTTTTATCCCGCCCTATCTTTGTTAGGGCCCCCCAGAATAACTGATGAATCAAACTGAAATTGGAACAGATTTTGTCAATTAATATTTTTTCGTATCCTCCTATCTTTCAAAAGTGGAAACTTAGGTAAGTGTTTTAAAACCATATGTATAAAAAGATAAAATAACGTATCTCCTTTAGCTCCTTCATGCCTACTATAACTAGTTATTTTGGCTTTCTATTGGTGGCGTCAACTATAACCCCGGCTCTATTTATTGGTCTGAGCAAGATACGACTTATTTGAAATGAGTTGAATGAACAATTCTGTTATAAAAATAAATGTTTCCGCGAATTCGAGAGTGCCTTTCCGCAGTAATTGTCAATTTTTGCTTGATGAGCTTCTTGGTCACTTCGTATGAATATTTAAGGATAGATATTCCCTCTCTCTTTTTCCCTTTTCAAATAAATCGAAATGATTGAAGTTTTACTGTTTGGAATCGTGTTAGGTCTAATTCCGATTACTTTGGCTGGATTATTCGTAACTGCCTATTTACAATATAGGCGCAGTGATCAGTTGGATCTTTGATTAAGTAACATTAACATCTCATTTTTTGATTGACCTCCTGGGGACTCAAAAAAGGAGTAGGTCAATTCAGGTTGCTCTTCAAGTTAGTGAAGTTATTTCACTCAAATTTGACCTAAGAAGAAAAGAATCGCGCTCTGTAGGATTTGAACCCACGACATCGGGTTTTGGAGACCCACGTTCTACCGAACTGAACTAAGAGCGCTTTCTTATCACCAGGGATAAGACCACAAAGAAAAAATTTTTTTTTTTTACCCTTTTTTTACCTCCCAGACCGTGTATATATAATATTATAACCGGAAAGAATCCGTATGTCCAAATTCAATCGATCTCAACGGACCTTTCGTTACTGCCCATACGAGAAAGAATAGGTAGGGATGACAGGATTTGAACCCGTGACATTTTGTACCCAAAACAAACGCGCTACCAAACTGCGCTACATCCCTTTCAATTGGTATACAGTGTCATTGTATAAAATCTCTATCTTGTTTTCCACATCATTATTTCCTCATTGAGATACACTCTATCTTGCCATTTCTTCTTTTTGGTCTCATAGAACACATAGAAACTATAAAATTTAAAAAATAGAAAGAATTATATGCATATTAATACTAAAAGAATTCGATTTTATAGATAGATGGGAAATAGATAGATCTGAAACCTCACGTAGAAATAAATGAATACTGATCCATAATCCAATACTCAGCCTTTTTTTCGTTTTAAGGAAAGGGAAATCTTAGTGTTATTGACATAGACTAGGTCTCCTTGGTCTATTTCCGTTTTTGTTAGGGATTCCGTGTACAACTAAAATACAAGCGATTCTTAACGACCTATGCATCTGATCATATATGTATTCCAATAAAGACGGAGAATTTTCAATGCGCGATCTAAAAACATATCTCTCCGCGGCCCCTGTGCTAAGTACTCTATGGTTCGGGTCTTTAGCAGGTCTATTGATAGAGATCAATCGGTTCTTCCCGGATGCGTTGACATTCCCCTTTTTTCATTCTAGTTATTGACATGGGAAGGGATGAAGAAGATTAGCGATACAATAAATTATCTGGGACTAATACCTCTTCTTATCTCTCTTTCTTTGTTTTCTTATTTTTCCATTTTTGAGGATCAAGAAAGGAGGACAGAAAAAGAATCAAAGTGGATTCAACCTCGGCGAAACTTGCGATTAGCCTCAAATTCATAGAGGGAATACCTAAATAGAAATAATGGGTCTAGGGTAACAAAATCATACAAGATACTTCAATGAACTACTCGATTGGGATTCGAAAGAATTCAAAGTAAAAAATCCTTGTATTAGGTTTGAATATTACACTCGAAATCGTTCCTAATCGGATTTTGGGTTAGCCACTTCTATTTTTTCCTTTTTTTTTCTTCGTTTCGGATTGAAAATAGAAGAGTTGAGTGAATTCAAAATCCACAGGAGGTTCATGGCCAAGGGTAAAGATATAAGAGTCAGAGTTATTTTGGAATGTACCAGTTGTGTGCGAAACAATGTTACTAAGGAATCGCCGGGCATTTCTAGATATATTACTCAAAAGAATCGACACAAGACACCTAGTCGATTGGAATTGAGAAAATTCTGCCCCTATTGTTACAAGCATACAATTCATGGGGAAATAAAAAAATAGATTGAAAATAAAGAAAAAGAAATAGATTGAACAGAACTGTCACTTTTCCCAGTAATAAGAGCAAATAACCTATAATATATATAAACAAATCAAATCCTATTTCGGGCGGATTCCAAATTCGAATTCAAAAATAGGATTTTAGAGATAAAGACTCAAGACCATGGAAAAATCCAAGCGACCCTTTCTGAAATCAAAGAAACCCGTTCTGAAATCGAAGCAACCCTTTCCGAAATCCAAGAAACCCGTTCTAAAATCGAAATCCAAGCAATCGTTTCGTAGGCGTTTGCCTACAATTGGATCCGGGGATCGAATTGATTATAGAAACATGAGTTTAATTAGTAGATTTGTTAGTGACGACGGAAAAATATTATCGAGACGAGTGAATCGATTGACCTTGAAACAACAACGATTAATTACGCTTGCTATAAAACAAGCTCGTATTTTAGCTTTATTACCTTTTCTTTATCCTAAGAAAAACGAGAAACCATTTGAAAGAACAAGACTCAAGTCAACCCCTAAGGCTAAAAATAAAAAAGGTCCTAAAACCAGAAAAAAAATGGGCCTACGGCCACAATGGAAGAAAAAGAATTAAAATTCCACTCTTTAACCCAACTAGTATGGATGTTTTGTTCAAAAAATGAGCGAACCCAGGGATTCTCACGTCGGAAAAAACCAAAAAGAATCTGAATCGGGGAAGACAACGAAGAAATATTTCGTTTTTTTTTTTTTTAGTGGCTCGCTCATTTTGACTACCTTATCCTATTCATTTAGACTTCACCTTCCCGGAGTGCATTCTCCGGGGAACTTCGTTTAAACCCTTCCCTGCAAAATTAACCCTGCAAAATTCATGATCTCATTAGTAATCATGGACAGACAATTTCGATTTGCTATAGCGAGTTGCGATAGTATTTTTCGATTAAGAAGTAAGTGCTTCTTGTGGAGATTGTGTATAAATACACTATAACTATGGAATACTTTAATCTCACGAATTACTGCATTTATACGAGTGATCCACAAACGGCGAAAATCTCTCTTTTTCCTGCTTCTATCCCGATGAGCAGAACCCAAAGCTCTCGTTTTTTGTTGAGTCATAGTTCGAGTAAGTCTTGAATGGGCCCCTTGGAAAGTTGATGAAAATAGACGCATTTTGGTTCTACGTCTACGAGCTATATATCCGCGTTTAATTCTGGTCATTGAATCCACTGAAACTTTGATGAATAACTAATTGCTTTCCTTTCTTTCAGTCATTCTTTTGTCCCCTCCAGGTCTATTAATAACAAAACGGATTCTTCCGATGTATAAAAAAATAAATTCCAATGGCTTTTGCTACGATAACCTTCCCAACCACGATTTGTTCCAGGCATTCACCTCGAAATTAAAAATTAGATTGATCAAAAAAATAGTCAAAGTCAATTTGAATAAGAAATATAAATGAATAAAAAATAGTGGGTTACATCGTTTCTATGGTTACTTTTAAAACGGTGAGGTCCTTTCTATACGCCGGAGCCCTTTCCTTATTTAGTAACTTGTATAGTTCACACTCTTTGGCTCTACCCATGAATTATCCAGTAATAGGTCTTTTCACAATAAGATCTACCTATACAGTAACGGCATTTAATTCTGAAGGTTGGTTAGGTAGCTGACCCTGTGAGTCCGTTCTTGCAAGAGTAGGAGCAGCATTTTTATGCTTCTTAAATAAGATTTCCCCCGCTTAATGGATAACCATTTGCTACCAATGGGGAATTTCTTCTCATCTCCAATTGAGGTGATTGGATTTATACCAATAGAAACCATAAATTTCATACACAATAAAGGTCTTTTTTTTTTTTTTAGACAGTGAATGGAGTTTCTCCACTCTATCTTATTCATTGGTTTTATCCTATTCATTGGTATTGATCTTTGATACTGTAAAAATTGTCTCCTTTTTTTGGTTCAGTTCATGATCTGAACGAGTCGCACATACACCCTAGTACATGTTCCTCGACGCTGAGGACAGCCCCGAAGAGCGCGGGCTTTTTTTACCTTTCTGATTGGCTGTCTTGTGTTTCTAATAAGTTGTTTAATAGTTGGCATGCTGAATTATATACAGAATGGGCTGGTTTAGATCGATCCTAACCGGATGATTCTAAAATCATGATATAACTTAATAATACTATCACACACATGCCTTACGACTTGGCTAAGGAAAATAGGTACAGGATACGTTAACGGATGGGTTTGAGGACCAAAAGAGTGGAGCAACGGCATTACTTATCGCTTCCTTGTTCGGAGACAACGCGGATTCTGAATTGTCTTTCATTCTAAAGGCATCCCTATTCCTTGTCTTTTTCTTTTAATTCTTACTCAGGGTCAGAGTAAAGGTCAGGGGCCTTCCAACTTCTCCCTAACTCCCAAACATAATCCAGAGGCAAAGGCGGACGCATCTGCCTAGCCTTCTGCCATTCTCCTAATGACACGTCAAGTCCTACCGAATCAACAATTCCATGAGCTTTGGCTTCTGTTGGTGACATGAAAGCATCCCTGTGTAGGTCCCTATATATAACATCGAAGGATTGTCCTGTTGTTTGGGTATAAAGGTGTATGAGGTGGTTGCGTATAGCTAGAAATTCCTCCCCCTCGCGGTACAACTCCCCTATTTCGGGACCCATATAAGAACTAATAGGTTGGTGTATCATTACCCTAATGCTCTGATGATATATCATCGGATTCCTCCATTTCACACGATTTGGCGAAGTAAAGAGGTACGGTAACGGATGGATTATAAGAAAAAAAAGAGAGAATTGAACAACCGTACAGGCATCGTTTGCACATTGCATACGGCTCCACGCTAGAATTTAGTTTTTTCATTTCACTTCCACTGACTAAAGAAAGAAAAAAATAGGATTTCTAAGACCCGAGGATTGTTCAATGATCTAGTTACCACCCTTCCCTTCCAGTCGAGAGAGAATTTCAAAATAGTACTAACTAATTAATTTATACTAGGTAAAGTACTATGATGGCTCCGGTGCTTTATATATTTTTCTCGTTTGCGATTCGGCAATCCCAAAGTTTATTTTTGATTTAATCAACTAAGGAAAAATAATCGTAGTTTTTGTTTTCATTTTCAAAATCTCTCATACACTAAATGTGGAAAGGTACTTAGGGTCTGAAAACCAAAAAGTTTGTGACGCGGAAATGGATCCCCGATAGATAAGATCCAATCTGAAATGCTTTTTGTTTCATACCACTCTCTTGATACAGAATCTCATCGTATGAAAAAACATTAATTGCGCCTTGCAAGCTCGAAGTGCCATGCTACTATTACTTAGTATTTGATTCATATTCCATATAGCGAAGGCATAGTCTTCTTTTTTCGCTCAAATAAGAAATAAAAATGCATTGGCACGACTTTAACCGTGAGGGAATGCTATACGTTCGGCCTTTTCTCCACCACTCAGGACCAAGGATCCCATTGAATAGGCCACCCCTATGCTTAGTGTATAGACATAGGGTGGTACACCTCGTATCATATCAAAGAGAGCCATTCCGCATAGTACCCATCCGCCTCTACAGTGTATAAACAGAAACTGATTCCGGGTCATATCCTCTCTACTGAGATATACCAGGAGACCCACTAGGTTATTCGTGATCTCGAACTCAAGTGGTTGGCATAAAAAAAGGCATCTTTCTCGATGAACTCGATTGATTAGGACAAAATTGTATCCCTTCGGAACCATACATGCATGTTTTTAGTGCATATGATTCAACAAATTGCAATGTGGAAATTCCAGCCCTTTTCATTGTTTCATAGCAGGATTTTTCTAACTCCTAACGAGCGTACTTTTTTCTTCTATTGTTCAAGAAAAATAAGGTTTGGTGCACTTCCCCCCAAAAAAAGAAGTCATGAAACTTGAAACGTGTCGAATTGACTTTGCATTGAGGTTTTATTTCATCGAACTCCAAATTAAATTTGCAATTATGGTGTCATTTTCTTGTTACGGAATGGGCTTTGTCGATTCTTTTAGGTTTAGGATCTACTCCGGGTAAAGATCGACCAATCAAACCTCGATTGGGATATATATCTATTATATACATAATATATATATATTTGTAAATTTGGAATTACTTCTAGGGTCTAAAGGAATCGTTTATGTTCTGATACAAAAGGGAATTTTACATATTCCTATTTGACCAATTGGGTATTTTATGAGCGGAGCTTAGATACCTCATTTTAGTAGTCTAACTAAGCCAACCATAAACTATTCCATTTGAAAATAGAATTGACAATAGAAATAGGAATCTCCCAATTGAAATTATTGGCTTTGATTTCAAACTTTCAATTCTTGATCAGTCACTCAACCTTTTGGGGGAGAAAGAGAGACTATCTTGATGGGGCAAGAGCATGGGGAAATCCCATAGAACCCATTATGAATGCCAAGTCGCACTAGACGTCTACCCATGTTGCCGCTTCATCGTCAGGAATCAGAAAGGGGACTTTTGGAATACCAACGGGCATGAGACGAAAGCTCGAGAGCTTGTCTCTTCTCTTTATGTGCGAAAGCGTTTTTTCGCAGTGGCTCTTTCTATAGATTGAAAAGCTCCGAGAATAAGACCGAGTAGTAGCCCATAGAAAATAGACCCAGACCAATGCTGCATTGCGGATTGATACTTATCGGGTATAGAATAGATCTGTTTCTATTTGTTCCTACAAACAGAATTGGTCCGTTATTCCCAAGGGAATCGACTCAATATTTACCCATGCTTCGAGATAAGCCATTGAAAGGGGAAAGTCCCTAACTCCCAATGCGAGAAAGTTACATAGTGTCTATTTTTCTTTGAGAAAGAGGTCTTTCCATGGGTTTGCCTTGGTATCGTGTTCATACTGTCGTATTGAATGATCCTGGTCGGTTGCTTTCTGTCCATATAATGCATACTGCTCTAGTTTCGGGTTGGGCTGGGTCGATGGCTTTATACGAATTAGCCGTTTTTGATCCCTCTGATCCCGTTCTTGATCCGATGTGGAGACAGGGTATGTTCGTTATCCCATTCATGACTCGTTTAGGAATAACCAATTCATGGGGGGGTTGGAGTATCACAGGAGGCACTATAATGAATCCGGGTATTTGGAGTTACGAAGGTGTGGCCGGGGCACATATTGTATTTTCTGGTTTGTGCTTCTTGGCCGCTATCTGGCATTGGGTGTATTGGGATCTCGAAATATTCTGTGATGAGCGTACAGGAAAACCTTCTTTGGATTTGCCCAAGATCTTTGGAATTCATTTATTTCTCTCAGGGTTAGCTTGTTTTGGATTTGGCGCATTTCATGTAACAGGTTTGTATGGTCCTGGAATATGGGTGTCCGATCCGTATGGACTTACGGGAAAAGTACAATCTGTAAATCCTGCATGGGGTGTCGAAGGTTTTGATCCTTTTGTTCCAGGAGGAATAGCCTCTCATCATATTGCAGCAGGGACATTGGGTATATTGGCGGGCCTATTCCATCTTAGTGTCCGTCCGCCCCAACGTTTATATAAAGGATTACGTATGGGTAATATTGAAACTGTACTTTCGAGTAGTATCGCTGCTGTATTTTTTGCAGCTTTTGTTGTTGCTGGAACGATGTGGTATGGTTCCGCAACGACCCCGATCGAATTATTTGGGCCCACCCGGTATCAATGGGATCAAGGATACTTCCAGCAAGAAATATATCGAAGAGTTGGCGCTAGCCTAACCGAAAATCAGAGTTTCTCAGAAGCTTGGTCTAAAATTCCAGAAAAATTAGCTTTTTATGATTACATCGGAAATAATCCAGCTAAAGGGGGATTATTCAGAGCGGGTTCAATGGATAATGGGGATGGAATAGCAGTTGGATGGTTAGGACATCCTATCTTTAGAGAAAAAGAAGGCCGCGAGCTTTTTGTACGCCGTATGCCTACTTTTTTTGAAACATTTCCAGTCGTTTTGGTAGACGGAGACGGAATTGTGAGAGCCGACGTTCCTTTTCGAAGGGCGGAGTCGAAGTATAGTGTCGAACAAGTCGGTGTAACTGTTGAGTTCTTTGGTGGTGAACTCAATGGAGTCAGTTATAGCGATCCTGCTACTGTGAAAAAATACGCTAGACGCGCTCAATTGGGTGAAATTTTTGAATTAGATCGGGCGACTTTGAAATCAGATGGTGTTTTTCGTAGCAGTCCCAGGGGTTGGTTTACTTTTGGCCATGTTTCATTTGCTTTGCTTTTCTTTTTTGGGCACATTTGGCACGGTGCAAGAACTTTGTTCAGAGATGTTTTTGCCGGCATTGACCCAGATTTGGATGCTCAAGTGGAATTTGGAGCATTCCAAAAACTTGGCGATCCAACTACAAGGAGACAAGTAGTCTGATACAACATTGCTTTGGTATTTGTCTCCTTTATTTGATTTTTATAAGTTAATGTTAATACAGGGTAGCAGAGAAACCGTGATTTTTGGATCACCGACTTTTGACTCTTGCCCTTTCTTTATCTGGGAGATGATCCCACCAAATAAACAGATATGGAAGCTATAATTGTAAACCACGATCGAATCTATGGAAGCATTGGTTTATACATTCCTCTTAGTCTCTACTCTAGGGATTATTTTTTTCGCTATCTTTTTTCGAGAACCACCGAGGGTTCCAATTAAAAATAAAAAGGTGAAATGAGTGTGCCTCAATTGAAGTAATGAACCTCCCCAATACTAATAGGGAAGCTCATTACTTCAACTAGTCTCCGTGTTCCTCAAATGGGTCTCTTAGTTGTTGAGAGGGTTGCCCAAAGGCGGTATATAAGGCGTACCCGGTAAAACTTACAAGTGAGCCAGAAAGAAAGATGGTGACTAGGGTTGCTGTTTCCATTATTAGAAAAGTTCAAGACTCCAATGGATCTATGATAAGATTGCTTATTTACAACGGACGGGTATACAAAGTCAACAGATCTCAACAAAACAAAGTATTTATGGCGACACAAACCGTTGAGGGTAGTTCTAGATCTGGTCCCAGACGAACAACAGTAGGGGCTTTATTGAAACCGTTGAATTCGGAATATGGGAAAGTGGCTCCGGGATGGGGAACCACTCCTTTGATGGGTGTCGCAATGGCTTTATTTGCAGTTTTTCTATCTATTCTCTTGGAGATTTATAATTCTTCTGTTTTACTGGACGGAATATCACTGAATTAGATCTATACCATAAGAATAAAAAAGTATTTTTGAGAACCAAAAAGTCTGAATTTTTCAACCCAACATAACTCGGCTTAGGCCCCTTTTTTTAGGGGCCTCAAGTCTCAAATCCGTAATCCTACACTCGAATCAAGGAAACAACCCTCTGTAGACATTTTAGAAATATAGAGAACTAGAAGGACACTTGTGCTACAGAGAATACTAGGCTTAGTCCATAAAAGAATCTTCGGTGTCAGATCCTCCCTTCATAGAAGAATGGTCAGCGTCATATCCTTCCTCGATAGAAGAATCATATCCTTCGTCCATAGAAGATTCTTCTGTGTTGGATCTTTCTTCCATGGAAGAATGGTCAGACTCGTATCTTTCTTCCAGCGAAGAATTTTCTATTTCTAGAGTTTGACTAATTTGAACCGGAGCTACCTCAGTCAGCAAATATCTGGATTTACGCTCACTATACGCGATGCTTCCAATAATTATAGCCAGGATACTGGCTTTTATTAGTTTTTGGAGCGCATTCATTCATTATCGCTTGAGTAGGAATTTTAGTTTTTATCTCTTTTGTTTGAAAGCATTGGTCGACCTAACTACCACTATACGTGATGGTTCCTAGAATCGCAGCCAGGATAGCTGCTTTTATAAGTTGTCTTAGTGAATTCATCATTTTTTTTATAATTTATTATGAATTTAGTTATTACTATATAGATTGGTAGGGTAGTTCGCCTGTGGAATTCCTTTGTTTCGGGATTTCCGGAATATGAGTGTGTGACTTGGCAAAATTGATCCTATTGATAGTATAGAGAATGGTCTCTCATCTCGAGAGAGATGGTTCCACCTCGTCTGATATTCATTAGAATATCTGGAGCACGGAATCCATAGAATAGATCCAAAAATATTAGCACTATGATTCATACCTAACTATTCAAACCTCGCAACCGCACTGAAAAAAAAAAAAAAAAAATGCAATCAATATAGTTTAAATCGTAGTTAGACTGTTAGAATCCGAGATCGAAGGATTTTTCTTCCTTCAAATGCTTATGGTTATTTTAACCAAAGGACAAATGTTTCTCTGGATTTTTAGTCATTCCATCGATTCTAAGTGATAATCAACTGGTTCTTACTCAAGGAACCTTTGAGCTTAGTCTGGCGCTTTAGTGACTCATCGTGGTTCTAGTATGAATCTGAGGTTTCAATTGATTTTGTAGGGTCTCAACAAGATAATTCCTATAAAAATAAAAAAAAAAAGATAATCCACACTACAAATTAAATACAAATAAAAAGAAAGAAAATAGGGCAAGAGAAGATTCAAGAGGCCTGTAACAATCAACATAAATACGAATGAGCCGGCTTGATATTTTGGCATTAGCATCAGAACAAAGAAGCGCTTCAGGGTTTGTGGTCCTTCATATCTTCCGAGAAGATAGAATCTATGACCAAACTAAGAAATTGAAAAAGTATCCGCTCCAAACAAAACAGTTTTTAGGTGTTTACGCTTGAGCTGTACGAGATGAAATTCTCATATACAGTTCTAAGAGGGGGAGCCCGCTTGGTTTACCTATCTCAATAAAGTATATGATTGGTTTGAAGAGCGTCTCGAAATTCAGGCAATTGCGGATGATATAACTAGTAAATATGTTCCGCCTCATGTCAACCTATTTTATTGTCTAGGAGGAATTACGCTTACTTGTTTTTTAGTACAAGTAGCTACGGGGTTTGCTATGACTTTTTATTATCGTCCGACCGTTACCGAGGCTTTTGCTTCTGTTCAATACATAATGACTGAAGCTAACTTTGGCTGGTTAATCCGATCGGTTCATCGATGGTCGGCAAGTATGATGGTCCTAATGATGATCCTGCACGTATTTCGTGTGTATCTCACTGGTGGATTTAAAAAACCCCGCGAATTAACTTGGGTTACAGGGGTGGTTCTGGCTGTATTGACCGCATCTTTTGGTGTAACGGGTTATTCCTTGCCTCGGGACCAAATTGGTTATTGGGCAGTGAAAATCGTGACAGGTGTACCTGAAGCTATTCCTATAATAGGATCACCTGTGGTCGAGTTATTACGAGGAAGTGCTAGTGTGGGTCAATCTACTTTGACTCGTTTTTATAGTTTACACACTTTTGTATTACCTCTGCTTACTGCCGTATTTATGTTAATGCACTTTCCAATGATACGTAAACAAGGTATTTCTGGTCCTTTATAGAGATAGAGAAGATAGTTCCTAGATATTTGTAATCAATCTTATCTCATTTTGGGTAGGAACAATCCTATTTCATTGCTATAAATATGGCTTAGTAAATAAAAAGAATCAAAAAATTTAAGACATTTATTTAGATATTTCCCTTCAATTCTGCAATATTTTATTATTTCATTTATCTGAATATGAATAGTTGAAGTGGATTTTCCGAAGAGAAGATGGATTATGGGAGTGTGTGACTTGAACTATTGATTGGTCTGTGCAGATATATGTATATG